CCTCTTTTAATGTCTTTTTGAGCAAGAGCTAAAGTAGCTCCTAATAATACCGTGATTATGCCTATCAACGAGATAAAATCTATTATATAAGGTATAACTATGAAAAGAGGAAGAAGACGAGCTACAATAAAAACCCCCGCCGCTACCATAGTAGCAGCATGGATAAGAGCGGAAATAGGAGTGGGCCCCTCCATAGCATCAGGTAACCACACATGAAGAGGAAATTGTGCAGATTTAGCAGCAGCACCAGCAAATAATAGAACAGCACACAAGGTACCAAATGGAAAATTAACTTCATTATTGTAAACCAAGTTATTGAATATTTCGAATAAATCCCGAAATTCAAAACTCCCTGTTAGCCAAAAAAAACCAAAAATTCCTAATAATAAACCAAAATCCCCTACACGATTAGTTACAAACGCTTTTTGACAAGCATTTGCTGCAAGAGGTCGTGTGAACCAAAACCCTATTAATAAATAGGAATACACTCCAACTAATTCCCAAAAGATATAAATTTGTATCAAATTTGAACTAGTAACCAATCCCACCATAGACGTACTGAAAAAACTCATATAAGCAAAAAATCTCAAGTATCCTTGATCATGAGCCATATAATTATCACTATAAATAAGAACTGTAATTCCAACAGTAGTGATTAACATTAACATAATAGAAGAAAGTGGATCAATCAAGTAACCGAATTCTAAAGAAAAATCATTATTGAGCGTCCAAGACCATACATATTGATAAACCGAATTACTATTTATTTGCTCAACAGAAAGGTTAATTGAAAAAACCATGACTATACTTAACAAAAAAATAGTCGGAAGAGCCCATAGACGACGAAGATTTTTTGTTGCTGTCGGAAAAAGAAGAAGCCCCACTCCTATTAACATAGGAACTGGAAGCAGAACGAGAGGTATGATCCACCCATATTGATATGTCTGTTCCATAAAAAAAGTTTTTTCTTTTTATACTTATTATTATTCATTCTTTTATACTTATTATTATTCATTCTGAGGGTCTACTAAATACTTTAAATATTCAAACCAAGAATTGACGATTGGTCAAATGAAAAAGATTGATTACTCAGTACACTTGTAATTTGTTTCACTTATCTTATCTATTTTTTTCTATTCTTTAAAATTTTTCTAACAAAATATTATCTAGAAAAGAAATACATAATGAATTTGAAAAGCGCAGATCTTTTTTGAGCAATAGATGTCTTTCACATCCAGCTAGCAACCTCTTAATTCGTATTTAATTTAAATGGCAGTTCCAAAAAAACGCACTTCTGCATCAAAAAAGCGTATTCGTAAAAAATTTTGGAAAAAAAAGGGATATTGGGCAGCGTTAAAAGCGTTTTCCTTAGGAAAATCTCTTTCTACCGGGAATTCAAAAAGTTTTTGTGTGACAAACAAATAAAATGCGTAATAAAACGTAATATGTTGAAATAATTTCAAGAGGGCCCCTTGACCCATTCCATTTCCTGTTTATTAATTCAACAGGAAATGGAATTTAGTATGCTATTATAACTCGTAATTTCTAATTTTCGAAGAAATTCAGTCGAGGAAAGACGAAAATACACACTAAAACAAAAACCCTAAACGAAAATAATGAACCCTCAAACATTTTGTAAAAAATACTGCACCCAATTGAATTATTAAATCTAGACGATTTTCTATTCATAGGTTATTATGAGTTCAAGACAAGCCGCCATGGTGAAATTGGTAGACACGTTGCTCTTAGGAAGCAGTGCTAAAGCATCTCGGTTCGAGTCCGAGTGGCGGCAGGGCATCTCCTAAAACAAAGTAATTAAATCCTATAATGAATAATGAATTTAATTTCCTATTTTGATTTTCTAATTGGAATTTTTCTAATTCTAATTAAGGGACTTTTTTTTATGATATTTTCAGCCTTAGAGCATGTATTAACTCATATTTCCTTTTCGACCATTTCAATTATAATTATAATTTATTTGATAACCTTTTTAGTGGATGAAATCGTAAAACTATATGATTCATACAAAAAGGGCCTGATAATCACTTTTTTCTGTATAACAGGGTTATTGATCACTCGTTGGATTTATTGGGGGCATTTTCCTTTAAGCAATCTATATGAATCATTAATCTTTCTTTCATGGGGTTTTTCTTTTTTTCATATAGTTCCTTATTTCAAAAAAGATCCAAAATTTATAAGTACAATAATTGGCCCAAGTGCTATTTTGACCCAAGGCTTTGCTACTTCAGGTGTTTTTACGGAAATACACGAATCCGCAGTGTTAGTACCTGCTCTTCAATCCGAATGGCTAATAATGCACGTAAGTATGATGATATTAAGCTATGCATCCCTTTTATGCGGATCATTATTATCAGTATCAGTTCTGGTCATTACAGTTCGAAAAAAGATAAATTTCTTTTCTACGAGTAATCTATTAAATTTAAATGAGTCATTTTTCGCCGATGAAATAGAATATATGAATGAAGGAAATAATGTTTTACAAAATATTTCTTTTTTTTCTCCAAAAAATTATTACAGGGCGCAATTGATTCAACAATTGGATTATTGGGGTTATCGGGTTATTAGTCTAGGATTTATCTTTTTAACTATAGGAATGCTTTCTGGAGCAGTATGGGCTAACGAAGCGTGGGGATCCTATTGGAGTTGGGATCCAAAAGAGACTTGGGCTTTTATTACTTGGATCATATTTGCGAGTTATTTACACACTCGAACAAATAACAAATTTACGAGTCCAAATTCAGCAATTGTAGCATCGATTGGCTTTCTTATAATTTGGATATGTTATTTTGGGGTCAATCTATTAGGAATAGGACTACATAGTTATGGTTCATTTCCATTACCATTAAATTGAATTCGATGGATAGTTCTTACGAATAGGAATTTTTTTTATCTGATACGTATTGGAAACTTTGTGTGAACTGGCGAGAACCCCCCGAATGACTACAACATTTGATTCGGGAGGTTCTCACCAGTTCAAATTGCATCCCACAAGAGAACAAGAAAAAGCCGTCTTCTCCTTTTGGCATTGTACAAGGAGAACACTTTTCAAATGATACGATTTTGTTTATTTGTTTTCTTTATTTCTAAAAGCTATCTATAAAAGGAATTAGATAGAATAACTTCCGTTTTTTCAATTGATAATGAAAGAGCGAAATCAGGGTACATACCAATACCTAGTATTGGTAAAAAAATCGAGATCGAAAGAAATAACTCTCTTGGTCCAGAATCAAAAAAATAAGAATTTGAAACATTAAATATTTTGTACCCATAGAACATCTGGCGTAACATAGATAATAAATAAATAGGAGTTAATAGCATTCCAATTGCCGTTACAAATGTAATTAGGAGTTTTGTCATTAAAAGATATTTTGGACTAGTAATTAGTCCAAAAAAGACTATTAATTCGGCAACAAAACCACTCATACCTGGTAATGCAAGGGAGGCCATCGAAAAGCTACTGAACATTGTGAACATTTTTGACATTGGAATAGCTATTCCACCCATTTCGTCAAGATAAACAAGACGTATTCGATCATAAGTCGTTCCGGCCAAGAAAAAAAGTGCAGCACCAATAAATCCATGAGAGATTATTTGTAAAAGGGCTCCATTTAGTCCCATATCGGTGATAGAACTAATTCCTATAATTATGAACCCCATATGAGATACAGAGGAATAGGCTATTCTTTTTTTTAAATTCTGTTGACTGATAGATGTTGAAGCTGCATAAATTATTTGTATTGCGCCTACTATCATAAACCAAGGGGAAAATAGAGAATGAGCATGGGGGAATAATTCCATATTAATGCGAACTAATCCATACGCTCCCATTTTTAATAAGATTCCGGCTAGAAGCATACAAGTACTATAATGCGCTTCTCCGTGGGTATCTGGTAACCATGTGTGTAGGGGTATGATTGGCAGTTTTACAGCAAAAGAAATAAGAAATCCAATATAGAATATTATTTCCAAGACCACAGGATAGGTCTGGTTGGCTAATTTTTCAAAATTTAATGTTGGTTCAGTAGAACCATATAAACCGATACCCAGAACTCCCATTAAAAGAAAAATAGAACCCCCCGCGGTATACAAAATAAATTTTGTAGCCGAATACAGACGTTTTTTTCCTCCCCACATAGATACAAGTAGATACACAGGAATTAATTCGAACTCCCACATGAGAAAAAAAAGTAAAAGGTCTCGAGAAGAAAATAATCCTATTTGTCCACTGTACATTGCTAACATCAAGAAATGAAATAATCGTGAATCTCGAGTAACCGGCCAAGCCGCTAAAGTAGCTAAAGTAGTGATGAATCCAGTGAGTAAAATGGGTCCTATAGAGAGTCCATCTATTCCTAATCTCCAATGAAAATCCAAAGAACCGATCCATTTATAATCCTCCACGAGTTGGATTAATGGATCATCAATTTGGAAATGATAACAGAATGCATAAGTTGTTAAAAGAAGCTCTAATAAACAAATACATAAAGTATACCACCGTATTGATCGATTTCCCTTATGTGGAAGAAAGAAAATTAAGGAACCCAGAAATATGGGCAAAACTGCAATTATTGTTAAGCAAGGAAAATGATTCGTGGTAAAGACAAGATACACTTGGGCCAGAAAAATCCGTGCGCAAAATATTTGAATTTGATTTGCGCACGGGTTTTGTTGGTAAAAAAAAAAAACAAGAAAATGGAATCAAGTAGAGTTTTATGGAACGTATCAATAAGCTAGACCCATACTGCGGGTTGTTTCATGCCATAAATAAACTCGAACACTCAAGAAATCCGTTGGGCAGGCGGATTCACATCTCTTACAACCAACACAGTCCTCGGTCCTTGGAGCAGAGGCAATTTGTTTCGCTTTACATCCGTCCCAGGGTATCATTTCTAATACATCGGTGGGGCACGCTCGGACACATTGAGTACATCCTATACATGTATCATAAATCTTTACTGAATGTGACATTGAATCTATAGTTTTTGAGCGTCATAAATTTTCGGTCTAGTTTAAGTTTAATTTGAAATGAATCCTATATTTATTAGATACCAGACGAACCAATGAGTGATCAGAATCAATCTGCTTCCGAATTTGTTTATGAGCGAAGACCAAAATACTTTGATTTCTTATGTTATGTTTTTCCAACCAAGATCATATCTTACCCGTATCAAACCAACTAATTTAAATCAATTTAGGAATATTCCAATTCCGTTTATACGATTAATACTATTGATTCCACAAATTGGATTGGTTAATACGAGTTGATTTTTTGTTACGATAAATTGATGAAACAATAGCCGATCCAATGGCTGCTTCAGCGGCTGCAATAGCTATAACAAAAATCGAGAAAATGTCTCCTCTTAATTGACGATTATCAAAAAGATCAGAAAATGTTACAAAATTTATATTAACTGAATTTAATATAAGTTCAAGACACATAAGAGCTCTAACCATATTTCGACTTGTGATCAATCCATAGACACCAATAGAAAATAAATAGGAACTCAAAACAAGTATATGTTCGAGCATCATTAACCAACTCCTTATCACTCTTGATTCATTTCAATCTGAACAATAATTCCATTGATTAGATTCAAATCTAACAAGTATGGAATAAAACAAGAGATATAGATCGGAAATCGCCAAAACAATTATAATATTTTCCTTCCCTCACCCTTAATTCGATTTTATAGATTTTTTTTGAATCACTCATTTGAAGGGTTTATTATTGACGAGCTATAGCAATTGCACCTATTAAAGTGACTAAAAGAATTATTGAAATGAGTTCAAATGGAAGAAAAAAATCTGTTGATAAATGAATTCCGATTTGTTGACTATTAATTACCAAATCTTGTTCTAGAATCTGATTTGATTTTGTAGTCCAAAGGATCCCATACCAGGACGTATCTAGAATAGTAGTCATTAGTAAAATAAAAAGACTTGTACAAACCATTGAAGTAACTCGATCCCCAACTGTCCAAAGATGAAAATCTTTGTAATATTCTGAACCATTCATAAACATTACAGCAAAAATGATTAAAACATTGATAGCTCCGACATAAATAAGGAGCTGCGCAGCAGCTACAAAATACGAGTTCGATAGAATATAGAATAAAGATATACAAAAAAGAACCAATCCTAATGAAAAAGCCGAATAAATCGGATTCGGAAATAATACTACTGCTAGACTTCCTAATATAAGACCTGATCCCAGAAAGACTAAAAGAAAATCATGTATTGGTCCAGGTAAATCCATTTTTATAGAAAAAATCAAAAAATTTCATGCCCTTGTTGATCTGATCCGGAAAAAGAAGTTAATATAAAGATATTAGGATCCGAATTTAATTGAATGAAATTTCAATGGGGGGGTGGTGGGAATTGATGTAAATCTAGTTCGTAGGCTAGACTTTTTCTTAAAAACAGAGGTTAAAACTATCCATTTTTAAATCATTATTCGAATAGAAATCATTTTTAAGCAAAATGAAACCACGATTCTCGCCATTCTTGACCGAGCAAAAACCTCATTACTTTAGATCAAAAAGCTGTTTTGATTTGGAATTTGGAAATGGTTTTTGAATCAAGAATCTTCAATCTTCTAGATTTGGTGAATTCGAAGAAATTGTTCGAATTGTGTAATCGTCAATTATAGACACCGGTAATCGACCTAAAGCAATTTGATTATAATTCAATTCGTGTCGATCATAAGTAGAAAGTTCATATTCTTCAGTCATTGATAAACAATTTGTTGGACAATATTCAACGCAATTACCACAAAATATACAGATGCCAAAATCAATACTGTAATTAAGGAGTCTTTTCTTTCGAATATTAGTTTCCAATTTCCAATCTACAAGGGGTAGGTTTATAGGACATACACGAACACATACTTCACAAGCAATGCATTTATCAAATTCAAAATGAATTCGGCCTCGGAAACGTTCCGATGTGATCAATTTTTCGTAGGGGTATTGAATAGTTACAGGTAAACGATTTGCGTGGGACAGGGTAATCACGAAACCTTGACCAATGTACCTGGTGGCTCGGATTGTTTGTTGACCAGAATTCCAAAACTGAGTTAGCATAGGGAACATATCTAAATATTTATAACTAATTTGACTTGTTTCTTTCTCTTGTTTGAGACAAGTTGTGAAAATAGAATATTCTATTCCTTTACAATGAAAGAAGTTGGGACGAAGTTGTTAATAATAGATTACCTAGAGAAATAGGTAAAAGAAATTTCCACCCAAGATTTAATAGTTGGTCCATTCTTAGTCTCGGTAAAGTCCATCTTGTTGCAATAGAAATGAACAAGAACAAATAAGTTTTAGCTAATGTAATAAAGATACCGATTATTGTTCCAAAAACTTGACTTCTTTTATTTATATCAAAAAGCTCAGTAACGAATAGATATGGAATAGAAAGATTCCAACCCCCCAGGTAAAGAACTGTTACAAATAACGAAGAAACTAGTAGATTTAGATACGAAGCAACATAAAATAAACCAAATTTGATACCTGAATACTCGGTTTGATAACCTGCTACTAATTCTTCTTCTGCTTCTGGTAAATCAAAAGGCAATCTCTCACACTCGGCTAGAGATGAAATTAGAAAAACGATAAACCCTATAGGTTGACGCCACAAATTCCACCCCCAAAAACCATATTTTGACTGCACTTCAACTATATCAACCGTACTTGAGCTGTTAGATAATCATAGTCGATGATAACATCACTGTTCCCGTCGCTATTACAGAACCGTACATGAGATTTTCATCTCATACGGCTCCTCAGAGATCATAAATTCATTTAAGGACCTTTCACCATTCTTTATCTTGATGTGTTTGTGTAGGATGGATATAGAGTTAAACTCTTATCCTAAAGCCTAGAATTAGACCAACGGAATTCTATCTGCTAGAGTTATAGTAAAATAGTGCTTCTGAATTGATCTCATCTTTTAAGAATTCTCATTTTTCTTTATTGATTAATAACTTTATCCTTGAATAAAAAAAGAGTTCCTTTTTTAGGGTAGATATTTCAACTTATCATTTTCGATTACGAAAAAGAATTAGATATTGCACTACATAATACTAAATACTAATTTTATTTCCTTCCGATTCTCCTTTCTCATAATCTCATAAAAAAATTAAAAGATTTCTTCGTTCTTGATAGTTATTTACTTAATCGGTGGATAGGAACATACTCTGGATCGAAATCTTGGGGAGTACTTCTTAATTATTTCTACGAACTTAAAGCCCCAATTCGAATTACTTTTCTATAAATAAAAAGAAATATCCTGTTCGATAATTTACAGAATCTACATACCAAATCCTTTGTGTATCTTGATCTTCCTAACCATCCACTCATTTTTGGAATTGGTAATAAATCTATGAGAATAATTAGTAAAACCTCCATAAAGTTGATCTTTTGAACCCGATTCAAGTGATGATGAGTAATCAATCAATCTCGGAGTAAACAGTCTCGACTGCTTCTATTTGCTTTCACTTAATTCTCGTACATAGGAAATGAGATTGAATTCTTTTAACAGCAATTTGGAAACCGTTTTATTTCACTCATATAACTATCTGGTTTAGTTCATCCATCCCAACGATACTGATGAATCAAAAAAAAATAGATATCATTTAACTCTATTGCTAGAAAGAAAAGAGCTAGGCGAATTTTTATGTCTCACCGAATCGCACGTAGAGATATTGATAATACACATAGAGTTAATGGTATTTCATAACTAATTGATTGAGCAGCAGCCCTTAATCCACCTAAAAAAGAATATTTATTATTTGATCCATATCCCGACATCAGAAGTCCAACGGGAGCAAGACTTGAAACGGCGATCCATAAAAAAACACCAATACTAAGATCGGTTAGAAGAAAGTGATAGCTAAAAGGAATTACTGAATAACTTAGTAAAATGGATATTACTGCTATAACTGGCCCGATACTGAATAAACGAGTATCCCCTCTAGATGGAAGAAGATTCTCCTTGAAAAGTAATTTTGTACCATCTGATAGAGCTTGAAAAATCCCTAAAGGCCCGGCGTATTCGGGTCCAATACGTTGTTGTATCCCTGCAGATATTTCTCTTTCTAACCAAACAATTACTAGTACACCCAGTGTGATTCCTAATACAAGAGTGAAAATAGGGACAAGGATCCATATAATCCCATAGACTTCTTTTAAGGATTCCAATCTGGAAAAAGAATAGATAGCTTGTATTTCTGTTGTATCCATTATCATTTCAACGATCAACTTCTCCCATAATGATATCTATGCTACCTAGTATCGTCATAATATCAGCCAATTTCATCCTTTTAACTAACTGAGGAAGAATTTGCAAGTTGATAAAACCCGGCGGTCGAATTTTCCATCTCCAAGGAAAAACACTCCGATCCCCTATCAAAAAAATTCCCAATTCCCCTTTTGGAGCTTCGACTCTTACATAAAGTTCTTGCTTGGACAATTCAAAGGTTGGAGAAGGTTTTTTACTAATAAATCTATATTCGAAATCATTCCATTCAGGATCTTTTATCCTACCAAAGCGTCGGATTTCAAAATTCTCATATGGTCCCCCTGGGATTCCTTCCAGAGCCTGTTGGATAATTTTTATGGATTCTGTCATTTCACTAATTCGTACTAAATACCGAGCTAATGAATCCCCCTCTTTTTGCCATTGAATCTCCCAATCAAATTCGTCGTAACATTCATAACGATCAACTTTACGAAGATCCCATTGTATTCCGGAAGCTCGTAACATTGGCCCCGATAAACCCCAATTTAGGGCTTCTTCTACACCAATAATACCTATGCCTTCAACTCGTTCTAAAAAAATGGGATTCTGTGTAATAAGCGTTTGATATTCAGCAACCCCAGTTAAAAAATAATCGCAAAAATCCAAACATTTATCTATCCAGCCATGAGGTAAATCAGCAGCGACTCCCCCGATACGAAAAAAATTATGCATCATACGCATACCGGTAGCGGCTTCGAAGAGGTCATATATCAATTCTCGTTCTCGAAAAATATAGAAGAAAGGGGTCTGTGCCCCAATATCTGCCATAAAAGGGCCGAGCCATAACAAATGGGAAGCAATACGACTCAACTCCAACATAATAGTTCTGATATAGCTAGCTCTTTTAGGTACTTGAATGTTGCCTAGCTGCTCGGGTCCATTTACAGTTATTGCTTCTGTGAACATAGTAGCTAAATAATCCCAACGCGTTACATAAGGCAAATATTGTATAATTGTTCGATTTTCCGCAATCTTCTCCATCCCTCTATGTAAATAACCCAATATTGGTTCACAGTCAATAACATCTTCACCATCGAGAGTAACGATCAGTCGAAGAACACCGTGCATTGATGGGTGGTGAGGGCCCATATTGATTATCATAAGGTCCTTTCTTGTAGTTGGCGTAATCATAATTTTTTTCTCGAGTTATTCTTCCATGCATTGCTGAAATTGAAAAGAAGTTCATCAAAATGTAAACAATTAAGTCCAACTGGCATCGCGTTTCAAATTAACGAATTTTTCTCTCTCGAATATTCAACTCACCAATTAATTCTTTATACCGTCCTCTATTCTTTTTTGACAAATAGGCCAGTAGTCGTTGCCGCTTTCCCAAAATTTTTCGCAAACCCCTCTGAGATGAAGAGTCCTTTTTGTGCAATTCTAAATGTGAAGTAAGTTTCCTTATCTTAGTGGTGAAACTAAATACTTGAAATTCAACAGACCCCACGTTTTCTTCTTTTTCTTTTTGAGAAATAACCGAAATGAATGCATTTTTTATCATAAAAAAATTTCCCTTTCTCTTTTTACAGATATGTATTTTACTGATCAGTAATAATAATGCTCTTACGGTATATAAATAATCGAATCAAAATTTCTTTCGAAACTCCTATTCGAATCAATCAATCTAATTTGAAATTGGATTTAGATAGGAATAGAAAAGAAAAATAATAGGTCCACCTTCACATTGAAAATGAGAGACCTAAAATGAAGAAGGTTCTGTTGATTCAGTTCCAGATCTAATTGCTAATTGGGACATTATTTATATTTCTTTCATATTGGATACTGACATGGGACCCACCTATGTATTTGTTTGCTTTCACAGACCCTATAATAATTATATTATATTTAGATTTTCTATAATAGATATAGAATTTATTCTATTATATCTAGAATTCGATTCTAGATCATAGATTAATAGAGTATAGGATATATAGAGATATATAGAAAAAGTGTATTATCCACGGATTTTCAATAGTGGATACAGGCGGATCCTTAACATACTAAAACAACTGCCATTATTGGTATCAAACCAATAACGACTTATACAAGCTAAATCTTCGAATCGATAATTAGGCCAAAGAAAGAGTTTGAATTTCAGTAATTTCATTTTCTCTCCATCAAGGTAATTATTATCATGTGAAACTTGGCTGATGTTTTGTACACTCTTGTCGTTGCAAAATACTGGGTTTTTATCTACATCATTTCGAGTCTTTGAATTGAAACAAATTAGAATTCGTAATTTTCTACGACGTCTAAACGATAAAATATTTTCAGGAACAATCAAATCAAAATGATTTTTGTTTCTCTTTAAATCAGTTATTCTTTGATGTGGTGCTTCATCTAAAATTTTTTTAGAAACATATCGTTGCTTTTGGTATTTTCGATTAGTTTGATGCTTATTCTTATGAACCAATGAAATACCTATGGTTTGATACAGAATCACTTGTCCATCCTTTTTTTCCTTTTTTCCAGATATACGAATGGGTTCTATAATCAATATTCCGCTTTTCAGTAATTCTGGAAAAGTTAAATTCCTTTGAATCACCATTAGATCGAAATTCATTTCTTTCTTTTGAATCGAGGATATAGTAATCTTTCTTGGATCTATCAGTCTAAGGAGGAGACAATATACCTTGATGTTATTGATCAGTCTTTGAGTATCGTCCGACCTCAATTGAAAAAGCAAATAGCGTTGCAGGAAGCGATTGAGTTCTGCTTGTGTATCACTTTTGTATTGTTTTTTCTTTTTCCCATTTTTTATGTCCAATCGTGCATAATTTTCATTACTATCTTTTTGTTGTTGGAGAGCGAGTCTAAGATCTCCTGGCCTTGTGGGTTCTCTTTCTTCTTGATTTCCATGCTCTTTATTTGATGCTATCAAAAAACTTCTTTTTTCTTTTTTGTTGATCTTTTTCTTTTCATTACTATTTTCATTTCTATTCAAATTGAAAAAGACAATTTTGCTTGGTAAAACCCAAGGTTTGCTTTTGTATACAGTATAAAAGAACACCAGTTCTAGGAAGAACCAAAGTTCCAGATTCGATATGGGACGTTTCAACGTTTTTTCATTCATTCCCATCCAATCCAAAAATCCTTTTGGGGTTGTTAGTGAATTGATTTCTGGAATCATAAGATAAAAAAGATCTTTTTTAAGAATTATTTGCGAATTCTTAGTACGAATTTGAGTTTTTTGATTCCTATTGATATCAACCGTCATCCAGCTTGCAATATCGTCTTTTTGTCTAAGATAAAAATTGATAATTTTCCAATCCAAATATTTTCTTTTTTCTAGATCTATATATAGACTATCGAACCTTCCTAGATTATTAGTAATAAGGGCGTTACTCGGCATATCAAAAAGAGTTTTTTTAGGTGTGTTATAATAAACCTCTTGGTTCTTATTTTCTTGAAATGAAGATCCATAAAAAAAGCATTCCGCTTTATTTTTATTTTCCGAATTAAGAAATTTATATGATAAAAGATCAGATCTATAGTATTTCGGAAAATTTTCTTTATTATGAAATAAGAAATCCACTTTCCATTCTTTTTGTTTCTTGGAATTAATTAATTCATTTTTTTCATATGAATGCTGTTTGCTTACATTTTCTTTAGCTATGCGATACCGATGAACTCTATTTCGCCATTTTTCTGCTATTAATCTAGACCATATAATCTGCGATAAATCATATTGAGAATGGCCTCTTAACCAGTTTTTCCATTTATTCATTTCATAACCTGGAAGTTGTTTATCCTTCAATTTGGAATCAACGATTCCTTGTGTTTCAAAAGAATCCTTTATTCGAGGTTGAAGAAGGAAAGGGATTCCTTGACATTGAAGGACAGTTCGTAATTTATACGAGTTAGTCACCTGGAGTTGTGAGAATCTGTAAAATACATATGCTTGTGACACGTAGGATAAGTCATAAAAAATATGTAAATTTCTTTTACTAAAACTTTCAAGTGACTTTTTTAGAGTCGAAATAAACAGAATTGTATTTTTCTTTCTTTTATCAATTTTTCCTTCTTTTCTTTCATTATTGAAAATGAATTTCTGAATAATTTTGTTTTGTGATTCAAGGAAAAATTCTGTATTTATTCTAGGAATATTAATGATAGATAAAAATAGATCTGTGTATATTCGTTCAATGAAAAATTTAAAAAAAAGGGGTAATTTATAGATTAATCGAGCATTTATTCTTTTAAAAATCTTTCTTTTTTGGAATTTTTTAGCATTAAAACTTGGTTTGGTAGGACTATTGATTCTTGAAATTTTTTTTTCTTTCTCTTTTTTGATTCTTTCGATTTGACCCCGAAGTCTACTTGTTCTATGAGTCCGATCGATTATTTTTTTTTTTGTCAATAAAGAATTTCTCCATCTCGGAGATGGAATTTGACTAAATGAGTCGTGAACTATCTGATTATTAATTAGAGAATCTTTTTCTTCTTTAATTTCACTTGATTCATCTATTTCTACTTGTCTTAATCGAGATAATAAAACCTGTCTTAATCGAAATAGTAAAATTTGATTTATTTTGGAAAGTTCTTTTTTTCTTTTTTTTAGAAAAATAACACTTTTGATAATCCATTCTTTTGTTTTTTTTAAAACTTTCCGAAATGGTTTTGTTTTTCTTTTGAAAACTATTAGAACTCGAAAATAGTTTTTTTTGAATTTTTCCTTTTTTTTTTCGAGTTCCTTTAAAATAGGTTTAAAAAAGGAAGGACGTTTGCGGGGCGAACCAAAAGGGAGTTCAGCTTCCATTCCAAAAACAGTTAAAAAAGAAAAATCATCTTTTTCTTTTTTTTTTTTTAGTAAATCTTTCTCAGAGGATCGTTGTTTTAATTTGTGCCAAGGTTTTAGCCAGAAAGGAAAAAAGATTTTTATCTGAATACCATCTGTCAACCAATTTTTTGGAAATTCTGTTTCGGATAATGCAACACCATTATAGGTACATTTAACATACATCTCTCTATTCCAGTCCTTGAAATCTTCTGACCATTCAGGAAGTTGTAATAGTAATAGACGTCCGATATTTTTCGAAATTATGAGCGAAGGCAATACAATATATTTTCGAAAAATGGATTGAGTTAGTAACATGCAACCTCTTAGTACTTGGGCAAATGGAATGGTATCCCAGGACTCTGCTATCTCTATTCGCACTTTTTCATTTACTATCTTTTTCTCGTTTTTTTTTTTTGTTTGCTCTTCTATATACTTGAAAATTTTGAATGCTTCCTTTTTCGCTATCCAATTTCGAAAAATTACTTTAATTAATCCAGAGATATCAAAAGAAAAAAGAGGAGATTCCTTTATTCTGTCCAAAAAAAGAGGGGAATGCGCATTTGCTTGAAACAATTGGCCAATTACTATTTTACGCCTTTGAGCTCGCATAGAACCTTTAATTATATCTCGCCGAAAGTCGGGTTGGTGTGAATAACGTATCAAAGCCAGTTCCTTTGTTTGATCAGTTGTATTAGTATTATCCCTAGTATTACTATCCATATTATTAGGATCACTATCCTTCTTATTAATAGTAAAAATTACCACACGTTTGGCTTTCCTTGAACGAATTTCATGATCTTCTGGTACGTCTTCTTCTTCTTCTTCTTGGTCTCCCAATTGCAATTGCTGTTCTAATTCGGTAATTAATTTATATGACCATTGAGGGACTTTTTTAA